ATATTCCAACCTGCTTGAATACCAGAAAAATAAATGGATTGGACATTTGATCTTTTCGCTGAGATAAAGGCATAAAAATCAGAAAGAATATATAGAATTAGAATCGGTTTTTTAGCATTTAACCCCCCTTTATGTTATGGATTTCATTGTTCAAAAAATGATTCGCAGAGAAGAGAGATATTTTGTTTACGGATTTTTGAGTAGAATACGATTGTGAAGTGGATAAGAAAAGAAGGTTTGTATGGCTTAAACACGTGTGGAGATATCTATAATATCTGTCTTTCTTCTCTTTTATTGTTTTATTGTCGTTTTATGTTCTATTCGGGGCAACACAGGTTGTGCTCTCCGAAAACATAATTTCAATTTTCTATTCAATTCAAAATTCAAATTGAAGTATGATACTTTTCTGATATCTGATAATTCTATATCGGGAACATATATAAATAATATATATCCGTCTAACAATTTATCTTGGGGGGTTTACATATACTGATAATTGTTGTTATAATTATTATTAATAATTAAAATTGAGAAGGATTTTTTGATTGCAAAAATCCATACTGAACTGATTGGTTATATATCATATATCAAGTTGTATTTTCTTATGTCATTAGGAAACCAAAATTGGGAGATTCAAATCCAAGAATCATTCATGCATTCTAAGGCAATAGTTACTGGGTCCTATTTTCTGAAAGTTGAATTTTGTATTTTGCGAATGAAAATCCACATTTGATTTTTCAATAGAAAGGTAAGAGAAAGTTTTGAACATTATGAATTTGGAGATAGACTCAATCGAAATTGAAAGGATGAATCAAACCCAATCAAAAGGGAAGAAGGATTAGGATTTCTTTGACTTTTAGGAAAAATTAAGGAAAACAGAACTCAAGGTGCAAGTACAATAAAAAAGCAGTTCAGTAATCCGGGAAAGTTTTCATCTATTTTGTATTTGTAGCATTTTGGCGACATGGCCGAGTGGTAAGGCAGAGGACTGCAAATCCTTTTTTCCCCAGTTCAAATCCGGGTGTCGCCTGATCAACAAAAAACTGGAAATCTCTTTTTTTCTTCTGTTGATATAACCCGCCGAATGATTCGCCAGCAGAAGCAGAGAAAGCAGACTGTTGATACTTGTTTTGGTCTGGGTGTTTTTAGAAAAAATTGTAAATATCCTTGCATTGCATATTTAGGCTTAGCTTTCAAGTAAATATTCGAATGCTCGAGGGGCTATCAAGACTTCGCAATTACCTTCTACTACAAATCAAAATTTTCTATTATTAATCCATTGTATAATGACTGGACCTTGGAGAGCCCGATAGGAAATCGAAATAGTTGTGGAAGGGGGCGGAAGATACTTTATTATATACGAGGAACTCACGAAAATATCTCAGTGCTCAAGCATCCAATCAATTCAAATGAGGGTCAACAAAAAAAGAATAGGACCTATTATTCCTACATGTTCCATTAGTAACATTCCCTTGAGATGTTACTGCGGATTTTGCTTGGGTTTAATCTTTCCCGATTATAAATCATATAGAAATTTCTTATAAAATGAGCGAATTTATTGGATTGGTTTATTAATAGTCTTCGTTCTTTTTGACTCTGCGCCATTGATTCTACTATTATTAGTGAGGAATAATGGAACAATTCCTTTATATTTATAGAGATAGGGGACATAATTCATATGGATATAGTAAGTCTTGCTTGGGCTGCTTTAATGGTAGTCTTTACTTTTTCCCTTTCACTCGTAGTGTGGGGAAGGAGTGGACTCTAGGGGTTCTGCTAATTGAGTTAAGGAAGCAAACTGTATCACTATCAATTGCTTTCTAGATGGTTCTGCAACACGTTTGGAACAAAATAAAAATATCTTCATTTTGAAATTCCATTGGACTCGACTGGAGTAATGTATTATAGGAATCAGCCTCTTTCAATCAAAGAGCTATTTCAACGATTCCCATGTTTGTAGTTCGAAAGGAAAAGGATCCCAGGAAATTTATTCGAACCTAATTCTTACTAAATTTTCTATTCCAATCAATGGCCTCTTCCTAGGTGATACTGAGGAGGGCCGGACCCTTTTTTTATTTGGTTCTCTCTTTACTGTTCAAAGAAAAAGTGGTTTTGTTAAGTGTATACGCACTTTGTATGAGAAAGAAAGGATATAAACATAGTGGTTGTCTAACGAGATACTATTTAGAATAAGATCATCAGGTGAGTCACATATTGCGCATTTACCTTTCGAATTTTGGAAATTGGATTTAGACTTTATCGACTTATTTCATATCATGGTTCAGGCCTTAAAAATCAGTGAGGTTTACTCTTCCTTTTCGATGCCCGTGGAACTACTGTCAATGGTTTACTTCTTGGGAATGTTAAAAAAAAAAAGATTACTACGTGATTTTTTGAATATGCCTATATCTATCGCTTTTGCTTCATTGATTTGATTCTCTCAATAGATACTGAGATTCATATTGGAAATCAAAAATATAGTAATTCAAACTATAAGACATAGGAGTAATTCAGATTGATCAGAACAAATAGATATAGCAAATAAATGGAATTGGATGCTATGTCAATCCCATATATGGAATTGATATTCACATATATCAAGATAATATTGTAGATTGATATATAGATCCATATCAAATGCAGCCTCTATCTTTATTTTATTCCAGGGGGCAGCTTTATAACAAGAATCTAACTAATAAATAGTATGGTAGAAAGATTCAGATATTTCTTTCTACCATACTATCTATCTATTAGAATACTGCCGATTCTAGTCCACTCATTTCATTTAAGACATGAAATTGGAATCTTTTTCATTTTATTTCGTCAATTTTGGCTAAGAACTCAGAAGTCAAGTTTCATTCAAATTAGTTAATAATTAATCGTTTTGACTGACTGTTTTTACATAAATGATAAGTAGAAAAGCGGTAGGAACTAGAATAAATAGTACAGTAGCAATAAATGCAAGAATATTTACTTCCATAATCTCATCGGTTTTTTACTTCGCAATAACTCGGGATTTAATCCCATAGAGATGATAAATCTTTGGCCTGTAAATTCAATGAATGAATATTACCTCTCGATGATCTTGAATCAGATCAATATCATGAATAACAATATCTGAACTATCAAATAAATTCGTCGTCGAGAATTGAATAGTATAACATAGGAAGTTCTTTTATCCATACCGCCCCAAACTCGGATTGCTGACCTAACCCAAAATTCCTTTATTTATTTATCATTTTTTATTATCTGTTCTTTTTTTCTCTCTAATCTATCTAGTTCCTTCTTGTACAATCATCTGATGAAGTCTCATCAAATAGCTCTTCCACTTCCAGTGGTCACATAGTTACAAACCCAAACAAACAATAAAAGCTAAATGGAAAAAGAAAGGAGTTTAGAACGAAACTATTTTTGACTTGGAAGACAAAGAAGTGTGATAAAGATGAGACCGTATAAAATGAATATTCATCAAATTGACTATTTTCCGATTTGTTCGTTCGTCGATGGGGCCTTAAAACAAAATGAAAAATAGGAAAAATGATTCATTCGCCTTTCTAAGAGGAGTAGGATCTTTGGTTGATCTGTCCTTCCCCCTCCTTTCTTCGTCGATTATTAGCCCCGGGACACCTATACCAAAAGCTCAGTGTGCAATTTGCATGAAATCTATTTTGCAACTTCAAACTAGTAAGTCAGGTTCCATAAATCCGTAGCCAGAAAAAGAAATTGTTTTTTTTTTTGTTTTTTCTGGAAAGTATTTTCTTATATTCAATTTTGTATTAGACAACAAAGGAATTCCTTTTGTGTATGCGCGCCTCAAAAAAGTATAGTACTCGATTCCATTACATGCATCGGGGGCAATCGAAAAAGCCAGCATTTCTTGGAATACTGACTATAATGCTACCAATAATTGTACTAATCCAACCGCATATGTCTTTCTCCTACCAAAAGGAAAGAAAAAAGAAATAAGGATTTCCCCTTTGCTTTGACAATGGAATTCTTCCCCCGGTCCCCTTCAGAAAAAGGGAGAGATTTTTTGATATATTTATTGGATCCGTCGGGACTGACGGGGCTCGAACCCGCAGCTTCCGCCTTGACAGGGCGGTGCTCTGACCAATTGAACTACAATCCCAGGGAAATACGGGATCTAGCAGAAAATTTGATTCTTTTTTATCTCCGGATCGGGTATTTCTGAAGTACAAAGGGAGTTATATCATCTCATGGCGGATTGGCGAATTATTGGGCCGAGCTGGATTTGAACCAGCGTAGACATATTGCCAACGAATTTACAGTCCGTCCCCATTAACCGCTCGGGCATCGACCCAGGAAGAATCAATTTTCAACTTATTGGTAATCCATGATCAATTTCCTTTCGTAGTACCCTACCCCCAGGGGAATTCGAATCCCCGCTGCCTCCTTGAAAGAGAGATGTCCTAAACCACTAGACGATGGGGGCCCGCTTGACCAACGGCCATCATACTATGATGATAGTATGATCCGTTTTTTAAAATTGTCAATATAATCAAATGATTCTAGCCGAGGGATCTTTCCCCCCTTCAGAATTGCATAGAATTGTTTTTTATTCGTCATTGACGAATTATTCATTAGAATCGACATTAGAAATCTAGTAGTAGTATTTTTTTTTAATTATTTCAATTGAATTTATTTCTATTCGAGTCGGTCTTGAAACAATTCATTGCATTTTCTCCTAGACTTCCTAGGTAAATCCATTTTATTATTCAACAATGAGCCACTAGACACTATGTATCTACTGCACGTACTTAATGCATATATACTTATGTTTATAATATAAGTACATATAGATATTTTATCCACATAGTGAATAATTCCGGAATTAAATAAAAAAGGCCCTTTTAACTCAGTGGTAGAGTAACGCCATGGTAAGGCGTAAGTCATCGGTTCAAATCCGATAAGGGGCTTTGTAAAACCCCAATCTAGTATTCATATTTGATGGGAGAATTTTCTTTTTATTTGTAATAAAA